ATATTAAATATGAATCATAGTTATAATAGTTTGTAATCTATTTCATATATTCCGCGCGTTCCGGATACTAGAATGAATATCCGACGAGGTAAAACCATCTGTATCAAGATGACAGAACCGATTTCTGTAGTATCCATAGGATCAATTATAACAAGTCACACACTCATATTCCGGAAATACAGAAACAAAGAAATTCCACGGTCGAACTACCAAAAAATAGAATGGGCTAAAAACGACCTAAATGCTTCACTTTGTTTTGTATTGAAAAGCTATTTAGTAGTTCTTGTGAATCTAATTCATTGAAATTCCGTCCAGTAAAATGGAAGAATTATAAATCTCCAAAATAATAGATAGGAATATCGCAAATAGAGCCATTGCGATACCCATCAAAGGAGTAGTTCCCCAACCGGGAGCTACTTTACCATATTCCGAATTCAATGGTTTCAATAAATCCCCTATAATAGTTCGTCTTGGACCAGATCTAGAACTATCCTCAACGGTTTGTGTAGCCATAAATCCTATTTTGTATTCATTGAGAGCCGTTGACTTTGTATACCATTATATTGTAAATAAATGATCTTATCATAGATCCGTTGTGGTCTTTAAATTATATTAAAATTATATAATAATGGAAACAGCAACCTTAGTTGCCATCTCTATATCTGGTTTACTTGTAAGTTTTACTGGGTATGCCTTATATACTGCTTTTGGGCAACCCTCTCAACAACTACGAGACCCATTCGAGGAACACGGAGACTAGTTGAATTAATGAGCCTCCCAATATTGGGAGGCTCATTACTTCAATTGAGATAATAAAAAATCATTTCATCTTTTTAGTTGGAACTTTAGGCGGTTCCCGAAAAAAGATAGCGAAAAAGATTATTCCTAAAGTCGAGACTAAGAGGAATGTATAAACCAATGCTTCCATAGATTCGATTGTGGTTTACAATTATAGCTTCCATACCTGTTTATTTTGGATCGTCTCCCGGATAACTAAAGAGAAAGAGTCAAAGAAAAGGCAGCAATTCAAATCAAGATTTATCCGGTACCCTATATTATGTTAAACTATGTTAAATCACAAAAATAAAGGTGAAAAGTAAGAAATCAATCTTGTATCAGACTGCTTGTCTTTTTGTAGTCGGATCCCCAAGTTTTTGGAATGCTCCAAATTCTACTTGAGCATCCAAATCTGGGTCAATACCGGCAAAAACATCTCTGAACAAGGTTCTAGCACCATGCCAAATGTGTCCGAAGAAGAAGAGTAGAGCAAACGAAGCATGTCCAAAAGTAAACCAACCCCTTGGACTGCTACGAAAAACACCATCGGATTTCAAAGTAGCGCGATCTAATTCAAAAATTTCTCCCAATTGAGCACGTCTAGCATATTTTTTCACAGTAGCAGGATCACTATAACTGACTCCATTCAGTTCGCCGCCATAGAACTCCACAGTTACACCTACTTGTTCGACACTATACTTCGATTCTGCCCTTCTAAAAGGAACATCGGCTCTAACAATTCCATCTCCGTCTACCAAAACAACCGGAAATGTTTCAAAAAAAGTAGGCATACGACGTACAAAAAGTTCACGCCCTTCTTTATCTTTAAAGATAGGGTGTCCTAACCACCCAACAGCTATTCCATCCCCGTTGTCCATTGAGCCCGCTCTGAATAATCCCCCCTTTGCTGGATTATTGCCGATGTAATCATAAAAAGCTAATTTTTCCGGAATTTTAGACCAAGCTTCTGATAAACTTTGATTTTCGGCTAGCCCAGCACCAACTCTTCGATATATTTCTTGCTGGAAGTATCCCTGATCCCATTGATAACGAGTGGGACCAAATAATTCAATCGGGGTAGTTGCTGAACCATACCACATAGTTCCAGCAACAACAAAAGCGGCAAAAAAAACAGCAGCGATACTACTGGAAAGGACGGTTTCAATATTTCCCATACGTAATCCTTTGTATAGACGTTGGGGCGGACGGACACTAAGATGGAATAGACCTGCTAATATGCCCAATGTCCCTGCTGCAATATGATGAGAGGCTATTCCTCCCGGAACAAAAGGATCAAAACCTTCCACACCCCACGCTGGATTTACAGATTGTACCCTTCCAGTTAGTCCATAAGGATCGGACACCCATATTCCAGGACCATACAACCCCGTTACATGAAATGCGCCAAACCCAAAACAAGCCAGCCCTGAAAGAAATAAATGAATTCCAAAAATCTTAGGTAAATCCAAAGAAGGTTTTCCCGTGCGTTCATCACAAAATATTTCTAGATCCCAATACACCCAATGCCAAATAGCTGCCAAAAAGCACAAGCCAGAAAACACAATATGTGCACCGGCCACACCTTCGTAACTCCAAATACCCGGATTCGTTATAGTCCCTCCTGTGATACTCCAACCGCCCCATGAATTGGTTATTCCTAAACGAGTCATGAAAGGTATAACAAACATACCTTGTCTCCACATTGGATCAAGAACAGGGTCAGAGGGATCAAAAACCGCTAATTCATATAGAGCCATCGAACCGGCCCAACCAGCAACTAGAGCTGTATGCATTATATGGACAGAAAGCAAACGACCCGGATCATTCAATACGACGGTATGAACACGATACCAAGGCAAACCCATGGAAATACCCCTTTATCAACGAAAAATAGACACTATGTAACTTTATTGCATTGGAAAAAAACTATGCTATGGACCTCCCCTTTTCAGTAGATTATCTCGAGGAAAGGATTAAAATATGTTCTATTATTTTAGTAATAATGGAAGAGTTCTGTTTGTAGGAACAAAAAGAAGCAGATCTATTCTATACCCGATAAGTACCAATACGCAATGGTAAGGGGGCGGAATCCCGCTTTCATTTTCTATGAGTGAAAGCATACATATTTGTTCATATCATTCAAAAGACCCATTCTTAAAAATTTTCTTTTTTAGTCATAGTCATATTCATTCTGTCTTCTTTTTTTTTTTTATTTTTTGTTATGGAACTTATTAAATTTTTGGATAAACTATGATAAAGGCTAATCTTATTAAGACAATAAACCCATTTTTACGCTTCCACATCAAAGTAAGATATAGTACTTAATTCTTTTTTTCTTTCATTTAATGCCTATTGGTGTTCCAAAAGTACCTTTTCGAAGTCCTGGAGAGGAAGATGCATCTTGGGTTGACGTATAGTGCGACTTGTCAGATATATTGGGTCACATGGGATTCCCCCATTCTCTCCCCCGATCGAGATATCCTCTCTTTCGCCCAAGAAAGATTGATTGAATTATCAAAAATTTGGAGCGTGAAGTGCAATTATATTTATTTTGTTTTTTGGAGGGGGTATCCAGATTAATATTATCAATTAGAATAATTTATGGTTTAGAATAATTTATAGTTGGCTCAATTGGACCAATAAAATGAAGTATCCAGGCTCCGTTTAGAAAAAACCCAATTGGTAATATATCTATGATTACTATTTTTATCATATTCTATTTATAAACAGGAGCGATCTCAAACTGTTTAATCAATCGAGTAATATAACGAATACATTGAATATTTGGCGGAAGACATGAAATAAATTAAAAAAAAGCCATAGCAAAAACACGTGGTATTGGGGCATTTGCCCTATATGTGCAAATAAAAATCGGGCCGATCTTTACTCGGAGTAGAGCATAAACCTAAAAAAATTGAAGAAGCCCATTCCGGAACAAGAAAATGACATCGTGATTTGGATTCGATCTCGATGAAACAATAAATCAATGAGAAGTTCGTTCGATAAGTTTAGTAGATTACTTATATATATATATATATTTTTTTATAGGTAAAGTAAACAGACCAAAACTAATCTTTCTTGAAAAATAGAAGAAAAAAAGCCCTTTGTTAGAAGTTAGAAGGAGCCCACTCTGAAAAAAGAATGAGGGCTGTAATCTACACATTGATTCTTTTTTTTTCGCGATTTTTGGTAAACCGTATGCATCAAAAGGTGCGCGTACGGTTCCTAAGGATACAATTTTATCCTAATCAACCGACTTTATCGAGAAAGATTACTTTTTTTAGGCCAAGAGGTTGATAGCGAGATCTCGAATCAACTTATCGGTCTTATGGTATATCTTAGTATAGAGGATGATGTCAAAGATCTGTATTTGTTTATAAACTCTCCCGGAGGGTGGGTAATACCCGGAGTAGCTATTTATGATACTATGCAATTTGTACGACCAGATGTACAGACAATATGCATGGGATTAGCCGCTTCAATGGGATCTTTTATTCTGGTCGGAGGAGAAATTACCAAACGTCTAGCATTCCCTCATGCTCGGCGCCAATGAGTTTTGTATTTGAGAGAAAAAAGAAGACTATGCCTTCGCCATATGAAATATGACTATTAAGTAATAATAGCATGGCATTTTGAATTCGATATGAGAAATTTGTTTTTATTTTTTTTTTTCAAAAACTATTAGATTATATATCGAAAGAGTAGTATGAGATAAGGGGCATTTCCGATTTTATCTGATCTATCGGAAATCTATTGCAGCGTCACAAACTTTTTTGTTTTCACGCCAGAAGGCTAATTATGTTATGAAAGAATACAAAAAAAAAGAAACTTTGGGATTGCTGAATAAAAGACTAAAACTAAATAAATATATAAATATAAAGCAACGGAGCCATCATAGTATTTTTTAACTACTCCAAAATAAAAGGAAGGATGGTTATTGGATTATTTACCGATCAGGGTCTGGTCTGATAGACCCTATATTTTTTGTTTCTTCGATGGGAGGTAAAAGCGAATTCCATTGTAGAGCCGTATGCAATGCGAAAAAGATGCCTGTACGGTTGTTCAATTCTATCTTGTTTTTCGTATTATTATTCTTTATTTTATTTCTTCTCTTTGATTTATCTTCGAGATAGAAGAACCATTTATTATGTTATATAATCAGGGTAATGATCCATCAACCTGCTAGTTCTTTTTATGAGGCACAAACGGGAGAATTTATCCTGGAAGCGGAAGAACTGCTGAAGTTACGCGAAACCATCACAAGGGTTTATGTACAAAGAACGGGCAAACCCTTATGGGTTGTATCCGAAGACATGGAAAGAGATGTTTTTATGTCAGCAACAGAAGCCCAAGCTCATGGAATTGTTGATGTTGTAGCGGTAGAATAAAAAATAGCAGGGATTTCGCGCAAATACGCAATTTTAAATTTTATCTTCTTATATCTTATATTTAATATATCTATTAATATAGAATTATTAATATAGAAGTAATGCCTAATCATCCGGTTAGGATCGATCTAAACCAACTCATTATGTATACGAGTCAACATGCCAACTATTAAACAACTTATTAGAAAGACAAGACAGCCAATCAGAAATGTCACGAAATCCCCCGCCCTTGGGGGATGCCCTCAGCGACGAGGAACATGTACTAGGGTGTATGTGTGACTCGTTCAGAGCATGGACTGGGACAAAAGAAAAGAACCAATTTTTCCAGTATCAGTGGTCAGTACCAATAAATAGGATAAAATGGAAGAACTCCATTCACTATCTAAAAAGGATCTATCATATCCTTCTATTGTGTATCAAATTTTATGGTTTCTATTGGTGTAAATCCAATCGTCTCACTTTTCAATTTAAGATGAGAAAGAATTTCCCATTGGTAGCAAATGGTTATCCATTAAGCAGGGGAAATACTATTTAAATTATTAAATTAAAAGGCAGAAAGATTATGCCCTTACTCTTGCAACAACGGACTAACAGGGTCAGCTACACAGCTAATCTTCATAATTAAATATCGTTACTATACTATATAGGTAGATCTCATTGTGAAAGACTGATTACTGGATAATTCATGGGTAGAGCCAAAGAGTGTGAACTGTACAAGTTAACAATAGCATTGATTAAATGAAAGAAAGGGCTCCGGTGTATAGAGGGGACCTCGCCGTTTAAAAAGTAACCATAGAAACGATGGAACCCACGATTTTTTTATCCATTTAGATTTACTACTTTTTGTTTTTATTTAATATGCTTTTTTTAATATCTAGTATCACTATCAATACAATTTCTTATTTCGATGTGAAATGCCTAGAAAAAAAGAAAAAATTGTGGTCGGGAAGGTTATAGTAGCAAAAGCCATTGGAGTTTTTATTTTATACATTGGAAGAATCCGTTTTGTTATTAATAAACTAGGAAAGGAATAACTGAAAGAAAGGAAATCAATTAGTTATTCATCGAAGTTTCATTTATTCAATGACCAGAATTAAACGAGGAAATATAGCTCGGAGACGTAGAACAAAAATTCGTTTATTTGCATCAAGCTTTCGAGGGGCTCATTCAAGACTTACTAGAACTATTACTCAACAGAAAATCAGAGCTTTGTTTTCGGCTTATCGGGATAGAGGTAGGCAAAAGAGAGATTTTCGTCGTTTGTGGATCACTCGGATAAATGCAGTAATTCGCGGCAAAAGCGTATACTATAATTATAATAGATTAATACACAATCTGTACAAGAGGCAGTTGCTTCTTAATCGTAAAATACTTGCGCAAATAGCTATATTAAATAGAAATTGTCTTTATATGATTTCCAATGAGATTATAAAATAAGTATATTGGAAGGAATTCATCGGAATGTTTTAAATTTAAAATGGAGTTCACTGGAGAATTAACTCCGGGAAGGTAGAATAGAAATTAGTATGATAAAATATATAATAATATGATAAAGTCGTCAAAATGAACAAACAACACGTTCAATAAAAAAAGATTTTTTCTTTTTTTTTCTTATGATACGACAATAAAATCTGGATTCGCGAATTTTTCGAACAAAATATCAATCCGCCTTTGAATTCGTATTGGAATTGTGATTCAAGTGAAGAGTAAACCTATTTCTTTTTGATTCTAAGACCAGTAGTTCTAGTGGTCGACTCACCTCTTTCAAATTGTTTCTCATTATTAAGAAAAGGTAACAAAGATAAAATACGAGCTTGCTTTATAGCAATAGTAATTAATCGTTGTTGTTTTAAGTTTAATCTATTCATCCGTCTAGATAATATCTTTCCTTGTTCACTAATAAATCGACTAATTAAACTCATGTTTCTATAATCAATTCGATCCCCCGAGCCAATCGGGGGCAAACGCCTACGAAAAGATCGCTTGGATTTAAAATAGAGTCGCTTGGATTTATCCATGATTTGTTTATTCCTTATCCCGAAAATCCTATTTCAATGAGGGATTTTGTTTTGTTTATCTTTAAATATTTTAAATATATATATATAATATATGTCATTTTTAATCTTCCTTGGAAGGGTGACATACAAGTGATCGGATCGGTTCGATTTATTTCTTTATCTCCCCATGAATTGTATGTTTGTAACAAAAGGGACAGAATTTTATCAATTCCAATCGACTAGGTGTATTATGTCGATTCTTTTGAGTAATATATCTGGAAATACCAATACTCATTGATTCCTTATTAGCACCATTTCGATTAGCACTATTTCGAGTACAATTGGTACATTCCAAAATAACGGTTACTCGAACATCTTTACCCTTGGCCATGAACCTCCTTTGGATTTTTGATTTACCCAACTATTCCATTTTCCGATCCAAAGAGAAGAAAGGAGCGAAAAAAAAAAAATAGAAGTTGCTAACTCGAAATCAAATTATGAAAGATTTCGTTGAAATCAAGATAGTAATAAAATAGTAATAATAAGTAATACAATGATTTCTAACTACATTTGATTTCTAACTACATTTATAATCCCAGTATAGTATTTCATTTTTCATTTAAGTATTTTGTATGATATTGTTGACCTAGCCATCAATTTCCATTTACGTTCTCATTCTCTTATCTTATTAATTAAAATTAAATTTAAATTAGAGTCCCGGCCCGAGTTCAGAGTTTTACTGAAGTTGAATCCACTTTTATTCTTTCTCTTTTCGAACTTATTCTAATTTAATTTTAAAAATTCTAAAATTAAAAGAAGGGAAGGGGAGGGATTAGTCACAGATATTTGATTATATCTCTAATTTTCGTCACCCCTTCCCATGTCAATAACTAGAACTAGAATTAAAAAAAGGAGAATATCAACGCATCTGGGAATAAACGATTGATCTCTATCAATAGACCTGCTAAAGACCCGAACCATAGAGTACTTACTACCGGTGCCACGGAGAGATATGTTTTTAGATCTCGCATTTAAAATCCTCCTTCTTTATTGTAATTTGTAATACATATATGATCAGACGTATATGTAGTTAATGATCACTTATATTTGTATGCGGAATCCCTAATTCAAATTGAAATGTACAACGATCTAATTCAAATTGAAATGTACAATGATTCAGCAGCTATTCCTTTTCTTAAAAAAAAATACGTCTTTTTATGTCCCAGCATTCCCGAAAAATATTATATTCATTTTTTTTAATTTTTAAGCGGGGTTAATTATACGTTACGTATGTATATAAGTCTTTTATTATATATTATAATTAATTATTTATATTAATTATTTATTATAATTAAATATATGTTATATGATATGAGATAAAAAAGAAGAAATGACAAGATAATTTTTGTATATGAATGGAGAAAATAAAGATGTGGAAAACAATACAGGTATTCTCTACAATGACACTGTCGACCAATGGAAAGGGATGTAGCGCAGCTTGGTAGCGCGTTTGTTTTGGGTACAAAATGTCACGGGTTCAAATCCTGTCATCCCTACCTATTACTTATCTTATGAGCCGTAACGAGGGATTAATTGAAATTGATTAAAATTGGGTATAAGCAATCTTTAATTTTACAATATTCTATAATAATAGTAGATGCATGCAAAAATATATTAAGGTTACAAAATATTTATAAAGTAAAGCGCTCTTAGTTCAGTTCGGCAGAACGTGGGTCTCCAAAACCCGATGTCGTAGGTTCAAATCCTACAGAGCGTGATTCCATTCTTGTTATTCTTAGGTCAAAATTACAATGAAATTATTGAACAGCAATCTAAATTTTACCCCCCCCTATGGATTAAAATTAAAACAAGTAGTAGGTCAATAAAAAAAAAGAGATATTAATTAATCAAAGGTCCAACTGATCGCCACGTCTGTATTGTAAATATGCAGTTACAAATAATCCAGCCAAAGTAATAGGAATTAGACCTAAGACAATTCCAAATAGCAAAACTTCAATCATTTCATTTGTTTGAAAGGGGAAAGGGAGAGGTAATATCTATTCTTAAATATTAATTCGTATTGCACATGAATCTCAATGACCAAGAATTGAAAATTGACACGGTAAGAAACTATAGAATATATGGAATACCATGGAAAGATTTCTTTTTTTTATGAATTGTTCATTCAATTAATTTCAAATAAGTCGTATCTTGTTTAAACTGATAAATAGAACTGAAGTTATAGTTAAAACCGCTAGTAGAAAACCGAAATAACTAGTTATGGTAGGCATAAAGAGTCTAAATGAAATATGTTCTTTTTTTATACATATGTTTATAAAGCACTTCCCTAAATTTCAATTTTAGTTTTGAAAGATACAAACAAGGATAAGCAAAAATACCAATTGAAAGAATAAGTTCAATTGAAAGTTTTTGATTCAGCAATTATTATCATTATAGACAGTAATAACAAAAATAGAGTGACATAGGTAATAAATCAACTCATCATCTGTGATATCTAATCATCCCGTGATTCCGAATCAACGGATTAGATTCATTGTGCAACTCTTAAAAACTAATATTACTATACTAATATAGTATTACTAATATTAGTATTTATAATTCTAAATTATATTTATAATTAATAATTATAAATAATAAAAAACTGTGTTGGGTAACTTCATTCTATTATTGAATCGAATATATTGTGTATTTTCGAACCAAGAATGACCTTATAGTATAATGCCTTTTATTACTTTCCTTTTTTTACTTTAATTTGAACTCATTAGATTCAGTAGTAGGCTCATTCACATAATATCTCGAATGAGAAGAAAAAGAGTT